ATGAACTTAAACCGTTGACTTTTCTCTACAAATCACAAGGACATAGGAACTCTTTATCTCATTTTCGGAGCTTGGGCCGGAATGGTAGGTACTGCCATGAGTGTTATTATTCGGACAGAGCTAGCACAGCCAGGCTCCCTTCTTCAGGACGACCAAGTTTACAATGTTGTTGTTACAGCTCACGCATTAGTCATGATTTTCTTCATGGTAATGCCAATAATGATTGGAGGTTTCGGAAAATGGCTTATTCCCCTAATGATAGGAGCCCCAGACATGGCCTTCCCACGCATGAAAAAAATGAGTTTCTGATTAGTCCCTCCCTCTTTTATTTTACTTCTTGCCTCAGCCGGAGTAGAAAGCGGTGTAGGAACAGGCTGAACAATCTATCCTCCCCTCTCCAGAAACATAGCCCATGCAGGAGGTTCCGTTGACCTAGCCATTTTTTCACTTCACCTAGCAGGAGCTTCCTCAATCCTAGCCTCCATAAATTTTATAACTACCATTATAAACATGCGAACCCCAGGAGTAACATTTGACCGTCTTCCACTATTTGTCTGATCCGTATTTATAACAGCCTTTCTTCTTTTGTTAAGACTTCCAGTATTAGCCGGAGCTATAACTATGCTATTAACAGACCGTAACATAAAAACAACGTTTTTTGACCCAGCAGGAGGAGGAGACCCTATTCTTTTTCAACACCTGTTCTGATTCTTCGGACACCCAGAAGTTTATATCCTAATTCTTCCAGGATTCGGCATGATATCTCATGTAATTGCTCACTATAGAGGAAAGCAAGAGCCTTTTGGGTATCTCGGAATGGTGTATGCCATGGTAGCCATAGGAATATTAGGCTTCTTAGTTTGGGCGCACCACATGTTCACCGTAGGTATGGATGTAGACACACGAGCTTACTTCACAGCCGCTACAATGATAATAGCCGTTCCAACAGGAATTAAGGTTTTTAGCTGAATGGCAACACTTCAAGGATCCAAGCTAGTTTGAGAAACTCCATTACTCTGAGCACTAGGTTTCGTATTTTTATTCACAATAGGAGGTCTAACTGGGATCGTCCTAGCAAACTCCTCCATAGACGTTATCCTGCACGACACATACTACGTAGTAGCCCACTTCCATTATGTTCTATCCATGGGTGCTGTCTTCGCCATATTTGCCGGATTCACTCACTGATTTCCGCTCTTTTCAGGCACCGGATTACACCCACTTTGATCAAAGGTACAATTTTTTATCATGTTTATAGGAGTAAACTTAACCTTCTTCCCTCAACATTTCCTAGGCTTAGCGGGGATGCCGCGACGGTATTCAGACTACCCAGACGCTTACACAACGTGAAACACAATCTCATCAATAGGCTCTTTAATTTCCTTAGTAGGAGCTATCTTATTCCTTTTTTTGATATGAGAAGCTTACGCTTCCCAGCGAGATGTTCCAACCCCCTCCTTTGTTAAAGCATCTCTAGAATGACAGTACGAACAGTTCCCTCCATCACACCACACGTTTGAAGAAACCCCAACAACCTTTTTACCAATAAAGTAGAATAGACAGAAGATTGGTTTAATAAACATGAAGTTTCGGCCTTCAAATTCTTAGCGCTTACCCTAAGATCTTCCAATGAATATTCTATCCACCATCTTATTCTCTCTATTCTTTCTAGGAATTATAGGAGTAGTAATCAAACGGCTACACCTCCTATCGCTACTTTTATGTCTGGAGCTTCTTTTAATATCCTTATTCCTAAAAATTTCAACATGATCCCAACTACATGAATCCTTATCATCCTTGAATTTTTCTATTCTTCTCCTAACTTTATCCGCTTGCGAAGCTAGAGCCGGATTGGCCCTTATGGTATCTCTGTCTCGAAGACACAAAACAGACCTCCTAGCAAAAATAAACCTCCTCCAGACGTAAAAATGGCAACTTGAACACAACTAGGACTACAAGATGCATCCTCTCCACTAATGGAAGAACTCGTATACTTTCACGACTATACTTTAATTATACTAACCCTAATTACCATACTCGTATTTTATGGGCTACTGTCCCTACTATCCTCAACTTTCACCAACCGATTCTTCTTAGAAGGACAGGAACTAGAAACAGTATGAACTATCATACCAGCTCTCATATTAATTTTCATTGCCTTCCCCTCCCTACAACTACTTTATTTAATGGATGAAGTTAAAAATCCATTTTTAACAGTGAAGGCTATAGGCCATCAATGATACTGAAGTTATGAATACACGGACTACCATGACATAGAATTTGACTCTTACATGATACCTACCACTGACCTAGTTGAAGGGCAACCCCGGCTACTAGAAGTAGACAACCGACTAGTACTCCCATATCAAAACCCGGTACGAATACTAGTATCCTCAGCTGACGTACTACATTCTTGAGCCGTACCATCACTAGGAGTAAAGATGGATGCAGTACCAGGACGCCTTAACCAGACATCTTTTCTACTAAACCGTACAGGTCTATTCTACGGACAATGCTCAGAAATCTGCGGAGCCAACCACAGCTTTATGCCAATAGTAATAGAATCAGTACCTTTCAACACATTCGAGCACTGAATTACCCAAAACCTAGAAGAATCCCTAAGTAGCTTAACAATAAAGCTTTAGCCTCTTGATCTAAAGATGGGTAGAATACCCCTTAAGGAATGCCTCAACTAGACCTAGCCTGATTCTTATTTAACTTCGCAATAGCCTGAAGTTTAGTCATCTTAGTTCTATCCGCTCTAACTAGACAAAAATGGAAGCAAGAAACCAAAACCAAAGAAAACATAACCAGAACAGAAATCACAAGTAAAAGCCAATGACAATGATAAAAAGACTATTTGGACAATTCTCCCCAGACCTAATTGCATGAATCCCAATACAGTTAATCTCTAGAATTATAGCCATAAGCTGACTACTATTCATATTCAAAACAAAAGAATTCAGAGGACGAATCTCGTACATCTGAGCAAAGATCCGACTTGAGGTTATAAAGCTCCTCTTCCAAAAAACGAAGAAGAGAACAGCTCCGTGGACCTCCACACTAACTTCCGTGTTTTTTATCATCCTATCCATAAACCTTATAGGTTTATTCCCATATGCTTTTACAATCTCTAGCCACGCTTCATTCACCTACAGCTTAGCAATCCCACTATGACTGAGAGTTAACATACTTGGCTTTTACCTAGCCTTTAAAAGACGCCTAAGCCATTTAGTCCCTCAAGGAACCCCAGGAGCTCTCATACCAGCAATGGTCTGAATAGAAACACTAAGCCTCTTCGCCCAACCAATAGCCTTAGGTCTACGGCTAGCCGCAAACCTGACCGCCGGACATCTACTTTTATTCTTACTCTCTACAGCAACCTGAATACTAAGAAGCTCCCCTCTAATAAGAGGTTTAACTTTTATAATTCTACTTCTTCTATTTATACTAGAAGTAGGTGTGGCCTGCATACAAGCCTACGTATTCACATCCCTGGCTCACTTCTATCTAGACCAGAACATATAAATATGACCCATCAACACCCCTTCCACCTAGTAGATCAAAGACCCTGGCCCCTAACAGCAGCCTTTGGGGCCCTAATCCTCACTTCAGGAACAGTAGTATGATTCCACACAGGAAGTTTTTCCCTAGCAGCCCTAGGCTTAATAGCTTTAGCAGTAACCTCCATTAGATGATGACGAGATGTCATCCGAGAAGCCACCTTTCAAGGACACCACACCCTAGTAGTTATAAAAGGCCTACGCTACGGAATGATTTTATTTATAACCTCTGAAGTTTGCTTTTTCTTTGCATTTTTCTGAGCTTTCTTCCACAGAAGCCTAGCTCCAACAGTAGAAATAGGTGTAACCTGACCACCAACAGGCATTAATCCCCTCAACCCCTTTCTAGTTCCCCTGCTGAAAACAGCAGTTTTACTTTCCTCGGGAGTAACAATAACATGAGCCCATCACAGCATAATAGAGAAAAACCGAAAAGAAGCCATACAAGCCCTAGGACTAACAGTAACACTAGGGCTATACTTCACAGCCTTACAAGCCTGAGAGTATATAGATGCTCCATTCACCATTGCCGACAGAGTCTATGGATCAACATTCTTCGTAGCCACAGGTTTCCATGGGCTTCACGTGATTATAGGTTCAACATTCTTAGCTGTCTGCTTCTTCCGACTACTAAACCACCACTTTTCCAACCACCACCATTTCGGGTTCGAGGCTGCCGCCTGATACTGGCATTTTGTAGACGTAGTATGACTATTCCTCTACGTATGCATTTACTGATGAGGATCATAAGAGAAGAGAGGAATTAAACCTCCATCAAATGATTTCAAGTCAACCGCATAAACACTCTGCCACTTCTCCTTTATATCAATAAAACTCATGAAACTAATAATATTTATAAGCCTAGCAACAGTTCTATCACTTATCCTATTGTTGGTGGGGCACTTTCTGCCAAGCCGAACACTAGAACTAGAAAAGAAAACCCCATACGAATGCGGCTTCGATCCTATAAAATCCGCACGACTACCCTTCTCCTTCCGATTCTTTTTAATAGCCATACTCTTCCTAATCTTCGACCTAGAAATAGCCCTCCTTTTCCCAGCAATACCAGCCCTAAGAAACACCATAGAACCTTTAGTCTACTTCTCCACCATTTTCATAATCATTTTAGCCGCAGGCCTAGCCTATGAATGACAGCAAGGAGGACTAGAATGAGCCGAATAATAAATGTTAACCCTATTAACCACATCCACAATAGCACTACTATCAATACTTAAACCACGATGAAAGTGAACAATTATATTTACCACACTATCAATAACGACATTAATTTCAATAAAACTCTTGAACAACAAAACAGAGACATGAATATCTTTAAGACTATTCATGGGATCAGACCCCTTATCAAGTCCACTAATCATTCTAAGTTGCTGGCTAGCTCCTCTCTGTTTACTCGCACAGAAAAAGCTGACCGAAACATCCAAAGCAGGACAAAAAGGTTTCCTGATACTTACCTCTCTAATAATAATCTTCTTGATACTAACATTCTCATCACTAAAAATCCTATCTTTCTTCATATGCTTCGAGGCCACCCTAATCCCAACTCTCATCCTTATCACACGATGAGGAGCAAACATAGAACGAATGCAGGCAGGAATATACTTTCTATTCTACACCCTATTTGGCTCTCTCCCCCTCCTAATTTCCATACTCCTACTAAAAGCCAAACACAAAACAAAAATGCTTCCTCTATCCACAGCAATGGAGGTTAACACAACCTCCATCATCTCAATGGAAGTATGATGGTTAATAACAATCGTCGCCTTTCTAATAAAGATGCCTATATATGGTTTCCACCTATGACTCCCGAAGGCCCACGTAGAAGCACCAGTAGCAGGATCCATGATACTAGCTGCCATCCTTTTAAAGTTAGGAGGTTATGGACTAGTACGAATATCTTCTCTATTCCCACAAGTAATAATACCAAAGAGACTACTACTGGTATTTTGCTGTTGAGGTTCCCTCATAACTAGAATAATATGCCTCCGACAAACAGACCTAAAGGCCTTAATAGCATACTCATCAGTAGGTCACATGAGACTAGTAGCAGGAGGAACCCTTTTAAATACACAATGAGCCATAAGAGGAGCACTGATCCTAATGATAGCTCACGGCCTAGTTTCCTCTGCGCTCTTTGGACTAGCAAAACTCCTATACGAACGAACACACACCCGAAAAATGTTCATCACACGAGGTTTTAAGACCCTAACAACTCTACTACCAATGTGATGACTAATAGCCTGCGCAGCAAATTTAGGACTACCCCCACTCCCCAACCTTATAGGAGAAATAATCATAATATCAGGAATCCTAGCCTGATCCATATGACTAATCCCAATACTAGGCCTAGCCACCGTATTCAGTGCCATCTACTCCCTATCAATTTTCCAAAGAACTAAAACCCAAGAGAAACCTACTCCAAAAGTAAACTTCAAAAGCATAAACCCACGAGAACATCTAATGATAATACTACACCTAGCCCCCCTAATACCAATAATAATAGCCCCAGAATCCTGTACCGTATGACCTAAGTAGTTTATCGAGAACCCTAATCTGTGGCATTAGAAGAGGCGAGCGAATCGCCCTAAGGTCCGAAATCTACGAGAGTCTTCCAGGCCTGCTAAGCCCAAGAAGCCGTGGTTTAACTCCATGGAGATTTCGATGACAATTCACATACCAACTTTAATAACCTCCCTATCCATCTTCACATTCACAGGCCTAACCGTATGTTCAATAATAACGAAAACAAAGACCAACGAAAAATCCATTCGAAAGATAACAAAACCAAAATTTTCCCTAACCACCATAAAGACCTTAAGATTTATATCCCTCACTAAAGTAAGCCTATTCTTCCTAAATCCAAACCCCACATCCAGAAAAATACTACCCTGAATGAACTCAAGAGCCACAAAATCAATCTTATCGCTTTCCCTAGACGCCAGATTCCTATTTTTCTCAGCAACAGCCCTATTTGTAACGTGATCAATAATAGAATTCTCAACATACTACATGGAGGCCGACCCCCTCAACTCAAAATTCTTCCGCCTTCTAATAATATTTCTACTAAACATGCTAATTCTAACCTCTTCTAAAAATCTTTTCCTCTTTTTTATTGGTTGAGAGGGGGTCGGCTTCCTTTCTTTTCTTCTCATAGGATGGTGATATACTCGACAAGATGCTAAAACCTCAGCTCTTCAAGCCGTAGTCTACAATCGAATAGGCGATATAGGTATTATCTTACTAATTAGAATAGCTCTATACAGAAACAACAGATGGAACATGGAAGCCTTTTTGACCCCTTTTCTACCACGGTGAGAGTTAAACATTATTTTATTTGCTTGCCTTCTAGCTGCAATCGGAAAGTCCGCTCAGTTCGGTCTACATCCATGGCTGCCGGCAGCCATGGAAGGACCAACCCCAGTATCTGCCCTCCTCCATAGATCAACAATGGTTGTGGCAGGAGTATTTCTGCTAATACGAATAACCTCTATCATAGAGCCAAGAAAAGCCTTTCTTACTTCGTGCTTAATAACAGGAAGCCTAACAGCTATATTTGCAGCTACCTCAGCATTTTTCCAACACGACATAAAGAAGATAATAGCTTACTCAACCACTAGCCAGCTTGGCTTAATGGTAGTATCCATAGGCTTAAACCAACCTTTAATAGCTTTATTTCATATATGTACTCATGCTTTCTTTAAGGCCATGTTATTCTTATGTTCTGGAAGACTAATCCACAGATATAAAAAAGAACAAGATCTACGAAAGATGTCAAAAGTAAGAGAGACAGCACCAATAACTTCCGCCTGTCTTTTCCTAGGTAGTATAGCATTAATGGGAATACCGTTTCTAAGAGGGTTTTACTCAAAGGACTTAATACTAGAGTCTATAGCTCTTTCTCCTAGAAACTTAATAAGATATTCACTAGCTATAATAGCCACATTACTAACCGCGGGTTACAGTTTCCGAATAATAACTTTCTGCTTCTTAAAAGCCCCCAAAAACTCACCCCTAAACCCAATCAAAGAGGAGAAACCCCACCTTTACCTTCCCCTAATCCGTCTAGGTCTAGGAGCTATAATTATAGGCTGATTTCTTTCCTCACACTGTTTTAGTCTCCCTACTATCATTACACTACCGACTATAAAGACTTTGCCTCTCATAGTAACCATAACAGGAGCCCTAATATCTTCCTCAGTAATTATATACTCCAAAAAGAAAAACGAAACCTTAAAGACCTTCTTTACAAAAACTTGGTTTTTTGACCGACTAACTCATCCAAATCTCCTTAAAATTCTAAAAAGAGCAGCTCTCACAGGAAGAACCCGAACCCTAGACCGAGGATGAAGAGAGCTAGGAGGAGGACAGGGTATTTTCTCAATAATGAAAGTTTCTTCAAAGCTAACTCAATCTACCCAAACTGGCTATATTAAGCAATACCTCTTATCATCTACAGTCACAATAATAATAATTCTGTGCCTCTCCCTTTTCATCTAAATTTCTCATCAAAGCTAAACTACAAAGACCGCAAGGATGAAGATTCTACCCCTCAAGAAACCACAAGTGCTACAACCAAAACTACTAGAAGAGCCATCCCTCCTACGACTAAATATAATCCTCCAACATTGTACAAACTACCTAGTGCATCCAGATCTTTAAGGCCTAGTAGAATTCTTTTTCTTAACCCTAACTCAAAAAGATCCTCAAAGATAAAAAAGACCCAAGCAGACAACAAGGAAAAAATAACAAAGACCTCTCCAAGATTACTAACTGTGGGATAACGATCCGCAGAAAGAGCTCTAGAGTACACAAACACTACCATCATCCCCCCCATATAAATCAAGAGAAGAAGCAAGGCCAAAAAAGATAATCCTAGACAACTCAAAACAACGCAACCAAACAAAGATGTTAAAACTAAACCTAGCGCTGCGTAATAAGGAGAAAGTCTGTAAAACACTAAAGTTCTACCTAGAAGCAACAAAAGAAGAAATAAATAGAACACCATTTATATAAATGACGGGACCAATACGAAAGAGCCATCCTTTATTCCGGATAGTAAAAGGATCACTAGTAGATTTACCAACACCAAGAAACCTTTCTATTTGATGAAAATTTGGTTCACTGTTAGGTTTATGCCTCATAGTACAACTAGTAACCGGGATTTTCCTAGCTATGCATTATACCGCTGACATTTCCCTAGCATTTTCTTCAGTTAGCCACATCTGCCGAGACGTTAAATACGGCTGACTTTTACGAAAAATACACGCCAAAAGAGCATCGTTTTTTTTCATCTGTCTGTACTGCCACATAGGACGAGGCATTTACTATGGGTCCTACGTAAACCAAGAAACCTGAAATATAGGAGTTGTTTTATTCCTAATAACTATGATTACAGCCTTCGTAGGATACGTACTTCCCTGAGGACAGATGTCTTTCTGAGCCGCCACAGTAATCACTAATCTCCTTTCAGCAATACCATATATAGGAACCGACCTAGTACAATGAGTATGAGGAGGTTTTTCAGTTGACAAAGCTACCTTAACTCGATTCTTCACCTTTCACTTTCTATTTCCCTTCATAATAGCCGCCTTGTCTATAATACATCTTCTATTTCTCCACCAAACCGGGTCTAATAACCCCACAGGTCTTGATAGAAACTACGACAAGGCTCCATTTCATACCTATTTTTCGTTCAAGGACTTGGTTGGCTTCCTAGTCATTCTAACAGGCATACTCGCCCTAGCCCTACTAGCTCCAACAGCCCTGAAAGACCCAGAAAACTTCATACCGGCCAAACCCCTAGTAACTCCAGTCCACATTCAGCCTGAATGATATTTCCTATTTGCTTACGCCATCTTACGGTCAATTCCAAATAAGCTAGGAGGAGTAATAGCTCTCGTTGCGGCTGTACTAGTCTGATTTTTAGTACCAATTCTGCATACTTCATCAAACCAAGCTTCCACCTTTCGGCCAGCTAGCCAAATAACATTTTGGTGTCTGATAGCCACATTCATAGTTTTAACTTGAATCGGAAGCCAACCAGTAGAAGAACCCTTCATAATCATAGGCCAAATAGCCTCTGTACTATATTTTTCTATATTCTTATTTTTATTTCCAGGGATATCCTTAATAGAAAAAAAGCTCCTTTTACGATAAAATTAGAGTAGCTTAAGGAAAAAGCTTGGCGTTGAAAATGCCAGATCAGAGGTTAAACTCCCCTCTCTAATAGAAAACTTGGTTCTAGTTTCTTCCTTAGTCCTGTCACGTCTGCCACATGCAAGAAAAACCCATCCCAGCGGAGAATATCTACGTAGAAACAAAGAAAAATCGCATAAGTTACAAAACAGAAGCCAAAAAATACCGCGGTCAGCAGTGCTTAACCTTATACAATTCAGGAAACTGAGATATAGATAGTGACAACAAGAAGGGGCCAATACCGTGCCAGCAGCCGCGGTTATACGTTACCTTCAAATTAAGAAAAGCCGGTGCAAAGAAGGAGAGGCACAAAAACCCCGTGGTGAAGAATAAATAGCAGTAACAAGCTCAAACAAACCCTAAACAACGAAAATGCCCACCCACAAAGAAGAGAGATAAACTAGGATTAGATACCCTACTATACTCTTCCCACAACAAGAGACACCAGAGCAGTACGGTCAACTAAAACTTAAAGAACTTGGCGGTTTTCTAGATCTCCTTGGAGGAGCTTGTCATCGAATTGATAACCCACAAGACACCTCACCAACTCAAGACTTATCAGCTTGTATACCATCGTCGTCAGCTCACATCAAAAGAGAGTAAGCCAAATGGAAAATACCCACAACGTCAGATCAAGGTGCAGCTAATGAGCTGGGGATAGATGAGCTACTTTATTCACAAAACAGAGGAAGTAACCATGAAAAACTTACCGAAAAAGGATTCAACAGTAACAAAGTAAATAAAAACTTTGTGAACCAAGCTCTAGAATGCGCACACATCGCCCGTCACTCTCCTCGTTAGAGGAGAAAAGTCGTAACATAGTAGGTGTACCGGAAGGTGCCACCTGGAACTAGCTCCTTTAGTTTAACAAAAATAAGGGCTTTTCAAGCCCTAGATCCAAGTGAAAATCCCGGAAGAAGCAGCCTTAAAAGCTTACGAAAAGCAGTTAGTCTTGTAAACTAAAAGAGAAGGTTTGACTCCCTCTTAAGGCTCATCGCAAGTTTCTTTTTCCCCGGCCCCCTAAACCCCCCCCCTTCCTTTTTTTTCCCTAAAGCCCTCCATATCGATCCTAACTAAATCTATTTTATATTACTCTTCCCTCTGCTCTCTTTTTTCATTTGTTTTTTTGCTTCAGTTTCAGCTCCTTATATAAGGAAATCCTATACTCAATAAATATTGTGACTCGTCGTAAAATGGACCCTCCGGCTCGACTAAAAAGCCTCTTTCTTCTCTTATTCAATTACTCTGTATTATTCTTTACCCTAGGTACCCTCATCCAGGACTCTTACCTCCCATTCCTCATAAGACTGATTTTTTCTTCGCACTTCTAAATTCCGCTTCAACATTCTTTTATTTTACTTGCCAAATAAAACCTCTCAGACATAATCACGACGGGGCCCTCAAAAAAATGAGGAAACATCTATCATTTATATAAATAGTGTTCAATCCAGGGGCTAGTTTAAGCTAAAACAGTTGTTTTGGGGACAACCGATACAAATTTAACCTTGTGCACCTGAAGCGAAAAGTTACGAACTTTCATCAAGGGAATCAAAGACCCTTATTTTACCTTAAACTACACTTCACTGAGTTGAAGCTGAAAATAGCATTTGGCCGTTAACCAAAAGGATGAAGGTTAAAACCCCTTTCAACTCAGGTTTAAGTAGCAAAGAAGTTAATGCCGTAGGTTTAGGTCCTATTAACAAAGGTGCAAATCCTTTCTTAAGCTGTGATCTCCGAAAATGCTCGGGTCCTCTACGTGCAAGGTAGAAATTTTTAATAAACTAAAATCACAAAGACTTAAGTCAATAAGACTATGAGCCTTCAAAGCTCAAAGTGCAGGTTAAACCCCTGCAGTCTTTGGGTTCTAAGGTGTTACTCAACATATCTGATTGCAAACCAGAAGTAGCCCGGAGGGCTAGGACCTTCAAGGTAACCTGAGTTGCACAGGGATTAACTCTGTGTAAAAGAGACGCTTCCTTCTTAGCTATACCTTGTATTTATATAAATAGAAACTGTAGAGTAAGCTAACAGAAGCTTTTGGGCTCATATTCCAAAAATGGAAGTTAAAATCTTCCCTCCACTAGAACGTATCTCGAAGTTTACAAGGGTTTCACTTGTCATTCCGGTCTGACAGGCCAGCGTTATGAACTTAACTAAAACCTCGACAAGATGTCTGAAAAAGAACGGGGTTGTAAACCCCTTTATGTGGATTAAAGCTCCACTCTTCGTCACGTTATTAGCATAAAGAATGTATCTGACTTCCAATCAGGGGATCGTGATCCGCAATTCACGATAACGTAGCCTCTGTAGCAAAATGGGAATGCCGGGGACCTAAGCTCCCCTAAAAGAAGTTCGATTCTTCTCAGAGGTTAATGAAGTACATATTATTTTTAATTCACTCCTTAATTTTTCTAGTCCCCATATTACTGTCTGTCGCATTCCTAACCTTAGTAGAACGAAAGGTCTTAGGCTACATGCAATTTCGAAAGGGTCCCAAAGTCGTAGGGCCTTATGGCCTCCTTCAACCATTTGCCGACGCCCTAAAGCTATTTATAAAGGAAACCCTAAAGCCTTCTACCGCATCCCCTTACTTATTCTTTTTTTCCCCCTTCCTATTTCTAATACTAGCCTTAACCTTATGAGCACTAATCCCAACCCCTAAACCACTAATAAAAGTAAAGCTATCCTTACTACTAATATTAGGACTCTCCAGATTAGCCGTGTACGCAATACTAGGCTCAGGATGAGCCTCGAAATCAAAGTATTCCCTGCTAGGAGGTATTCGAGCCGTTGCTCAAACCATATCCTACGAAATAAGACTAGGTCTTATACTTTTATCGATACTACTATGGGTAGGGACATTTTCTCTAACCGACATACTTTCGATCCAAGAAAATACTTGAACCATAGCCCCACTCATCCCTCTGGGATTAATGTGATTCATCTCCACACTAGCAGAAACGAACCGAGCCCCCTTCGATTTAACAGAGGGGGAATCCGAACTAGTATCAGGATACAAAGTTGAATACGCCGGAGGACCCTTCGCTCTATTCTTTATAGCAGAATATAGCAAAATAATCTTTATGAAAGCATTAAGCTCCTTAATTTTTTTAGGAGGGAGAAGACCAATCCCTTCTATACCAATAGTTTCCTCTGCCATCTTTGCACTAAAGACCATCCTCCTAGTCTTCCTATTTTTATGAGTACGAGCCTCCTATCCACGGTTCCGCTACGACCAACTAATGCATCTAACATGAAAGAATTATTTACCTCTAACCCTGGCTATATTCAGACTATCCCTAGCAATAATAATTGTAACAAAAAGAAGAGCAGGAACATTCTAAAACCTTTATATAAATGGGTTCACTCCGAGATGGAAATTCTGACCGATAATCAGACCAGAGAGGTTAAATTCCTCTTGAACCCTATGAATCGAATCGTAGTATTTTTCTTAATAGTAACCCTAACTTTGGGTACCTCACTAGTAATCCTCTCAAAGCACTGATTCCCAATATGACTAGGGCTAGAGTTAAGAACCCTTTCCCTTCTACCCATCCTTAGATTCAAAACCTGGTCTCGAGGAAAAGAGGCCACCTTGAAGTACTTCCTAGTCCAAGCCTTCAGAGCGGCCCTACTACTAAAAGGGGCCACCCTAAACTTGTGGAAAGCAGGAAGATGAGAAATAACATTCACAGGGAAACCCTTAATAAAATCAATCATCACCCTAGCTTTAGTAATAAAGTTAGGCCTAGCTCCCTGCCATTTCTGGTTCCCAGACGTTCTAAGAGGCCTAACATTCAAAAAAGGAATAATTATAGCCTGCTGGCAGAAGATAGCCCCCCTCTTCCTAATAATAAACCTAAATTCTTTCATCCTCTCGGAAATAATACTTCTATGCGCAATCCTATCTGTAATCATAGGAGCCTGAGGGGGCCTTAAACAAATAAGAATACGAAAGATTTTAGCATATTCTTCCATAGGTCACATGGGATGAATTTCTGCTACCATCTTTTTTTCAATCCAATCCGCCATACTCCTATTCGTATTTTACCTTCTAAACAAAGTTTTAATATTTTGTATATGCAAAACAAAAAGATTATATAGACTATCAACTCTAAGAAAGGTAAAAAGAAAACCGACAAGAACTTTACTATTCTCCCTAGCCCTACTATCGTTGGGCGGTCTCCCTCCACTAGGGGGATTCCTAAAAAAGCTAATCCCTTTATCAGCATTTACGCTAAATAAAAGACTTATTATAATACCCTTCTTCATAGGAGGGAGACTTTTAAGACTTTACTTCTACCTACGAGTAACTTTTAAAACGAGATTAACCTTATTCCCCCAAAAAAGAGCCAGAATCTTAGCCTCCCGAACCCTGAACCCATCCACACAGCTATTCATTATAAGAACACTATCCCCTCTCATAATATGAGGCCTCTTACTAACACCTTCATTCTATCTATTTATATAAAGAAAAGTTTCAACCCCGAAACCAACCAGAAAAAAACAACTTGAACCATAAACCTCCCCTATTTAAACACAAGTACCGAGAGGGAAAACTGAAATAAACATTACAAATAAAACAAGAAAAGGAGAAAACCCCTACCTTTTGTATCATGGCTTAACAAGATCACTCAGACAGCAGATCTAAAACCCGAAAGAAAGCGAGCTAATTTTCACTGCCCACAGAGCTACAACCTCACTGTTGCAGTAGTGAGGGAAGAGTGAAAATTAGAGGTTATATGCCAACCGCGCTTTCTGATAGCTGGTATTCAGGGAAAGAAGTAGAAGCTTCTCTATCTTAAGGGTACCCAAAACATTTAATTAAAGTCACAGACAACCCATAAAAATAGAAAGAAAGCAGAAGATAAGCTCTGCTTTCAAAAGGGAAACAACCCAAAGCGTAAAAAAGTACAACAAAAGGAAGGAAGAAAGCCAAAGTAGGCCTAAAAGCTGCCAACTAAAAAGAAAGCGTTAAAGCTCGGAAAACCAAACCCTACAATCAATGAAACCCACACATTTTTCGCTAGAAGTACCTGAAAACAATAATGTTAAGATAAGTAAGAAGACAAAAACTCTCCCCTCTAAAAGAAGTCATAAAAACAGAACCTAGAAAGAAAACGTCGAGACATCTTTTCAGAATATACTGGCAACTCAGCCTAGAGAAGGGAAGAAACAACGGAAAGGAAGGAACTCAGCAAACACGAAAAAGGACTGTTTACCAAAAACATAGCCCTTTGTAGACATAAAGGGTCTTGCCTGCCCAGTGGCTAAAGCTAAACGGCCGCGGTATCTTGACCGTGCAAAGGTAGCATAATCATTTGTCTTTTAAATGGAGACTTGTATGAATGGCGGAACCTTCTTCAACTGTCTCCCTTTCCACTCCCCCAAATTTCTATTTCCGTGAAGAAGCAGAAATAAAAGAGAAAGACGAGAAGACCCTGTCGAGCTTCAGCTTAAAGGTGAAAAACTAAACATCATCCAAAAGCTTTGGTTGGGGCAACCATGGAGAAAACACATCCTCCAGAAAAAATAGAAGAAAACCCTTCACTATTTTCAACCTCAAAGAACCAGAAACTGGTAATCGGAAAAAGTTACCGCAGGGATAACAGCGTAATCTTCTCTAAGAGTCCTTATTGACGAGAAGGTTTGCGACCTCGATGTTGGATTGGGGCCTCCTTTGGGTGCAGAAGCTCTAAAAGGTTAGACTGTTCGTCTATTAAAGCCCTACATGATCTGAGTTCAGACCGACGCAAGTCAGGTCAGCTTCTATCTTCTTTTAAGATTTTCCTAGTACGAAAGGACCGGAAAATCCCTTTTAATGGTTAACTCCAAAAAGGAAAAATTTAAAATTTTTATCCAAAATAATCACAAACAAAGCCAGAAACAAAGGCACATATAAAATCGAAGTGTTTGCCCGTTCGGTTTAAAATCACACTTAAGGAAGAAAATTTTAAATTTCTACAAGGCCCCCCCCTTATTGTTTTATTTCATTTACAAACC